GCGGATATAACTTAGGGGTTAAAGTTGCAGATTGTGGCTCTGAAAACACGGGTTCGAATCCCGTTATTCGCCGAATGATACCAGTGGAGATCGGCTCCCGTTATTGATATATTGAACACTATCTCCGTAGAAGTCGTATCCTTTTACTATCATAATGTGCTTAGAGAGCTTTTTTGTGCATCTTCAAACAAAAAGGAGTAGGAGTACGATTAATCGGCTTCTTGCTTTTTTCGGCCATCTCCCTAACTTAGCATGTTGCAGAAACAAGTGCTATAGTCAATTTTGATATATCAGCTTCTTGTGATAAGGGTGCTCTTGGTGCTCTTCAACGAATACTCCTAGTTTACATTAAGCCGGAGAATGTCAGATTACTAATTCGAAGGTATTTATTGCTTCTACTAATATTCTTAGTAGAAGCAATAAATACAGTAATGTTACCAAGTACTTTAAGTGCGACTATAAACTTGGTATAGAGTCGCATCTAGACTTTCCGCCGATAGGTTCTTTCTGGCGACGTTCACTCGGAAAACAGTTCTCTGCTGTATAGGTTGTTATTCGCCCAGAGCTTACAGAGCCCGTCTTTCTTAGATAGAGTAAATTAGCAGCCATTGATCACTTCAATGAGTTGTTTTAAATGTTTCTTTTATTCCGAGACTAGATCACAATAAATACGAAATAACCACCTGCTGAGTGTATTCACTACAATCTCATCTGTTTATTTTAACAGATGTGATTATTACTTGATAGAGGTTACATGGCGGCTACATACAATTAGTGTAATATCTTCTTTTTTATTTAAGATTGGATTGACAGCATATGGTGAACAAGTGCTAACATCCTGCTAATTCTGGGTGTTTACAGACTTTAGAGACCTTCATACTAACAAGAAACACTCATAGTAGCTGCTTGCTAATTTACTCTATGACATTTGAAGTGCAGAAAGAACACTGGGTGACGACGTTAATAAGCAGGCAGAAGAAGCAAATCCCAACGAAGAAGTCCGTTGGTAAAGAAAGCCGCTACGCTTGTAGCTTCTTGTAACATTATCCAAGATTGCTGAATAAATACTTCTTATTTTAATACGGTGGCTCGGTATTGGCAATTCAATTAATTTTATCTGGATATTCACTGTGGATCTTGTATGTGTTCAACCAGGAACAACAAACATGCGCCGGGTAAAAACATAAAACCAAGAAGTTGTTGAAATACCGATGTTTCTGAAGTAGTCGCTTTCTCCATATCCATATGATTGAAAACATACACTGTGGATGATCCGTTTTGTTGTCCATATAATAAAACTAAATAATTTTGGCTGTGAAAGGAGGCTGGTGGAAGCAATTGTGACCATGTATTTGCTTTTGTAAAGTACAAGATACAAGTAGGACCTGCGCGTCCGCTAGCAAGCTGTGCCCGACGATTTTGGTTTGGATTTTTCCTTCTTTTAAATAAAGTTTTCCCGGTGGTTTTAATGGTACACAATATATTCTTGATTTGTCGCCATTGTCGGCTTGTCAAGCCACTACGATGGAATAAAAGAATATATGGATATTGTTTTTCGATCTTATCTTGGGCCCGCAGGGCACTTATTCTATGTAGGGCTGCTTTTTTTCTTAGAAATTGTTGCATAAATAAGGGGCCATTTTTTACATTCAACTTAGCGAATGACAAGTCACGAACCTGAAGAGAACTGTTTGACATATAGAAGTGGATACAGCAATCTGTAACAGAGACCAAGCTTATCATCAACCATTTAACAAGAAAGGGTGTTAGGAGTTTTACCCCAAACAGAATGCGGTATCCAGCAGACTGGTGCGGGGGACAATGTGGACAATCGTCCAATAATCCTGTAGTACATGAATTATACTCGGCTTTCTTTGTAGTTTTATATGGTTGCTCTTAACACGTCTGCTTTAGGCATAGTAATAACCGTTCTAAGTGCTTAGACATCAATCGCTGGTATCCTTCCACACTTGTTCTATATGAAGCTACCAGTGAGGCTGTCGAAGGCTGTTAACGAAGAACTTCGAAAAAAAGGTTGTCGACGTAACTCGTAGCGATTTGAGTTACAGAGAACACCTAATCCAAAAGAAATCTTAATAATGCTGAGTAACATTTTTTATCTTTAGAATATCGAATAATTTGTTTTTGGGATGACTGGAGTATTCGTTCTTTCTAATCGCTTAGATCAAACAAAACGCCACATTAGTAACAGTCTACCAAATCTGTGGCATTATATTCATTGTTATAATACTACGGGTAAGAAGGCATAAATAAGAACAACTGATTATTCTTTTGTTTAATAAGGAAATTCAAGCTTACAAGAATTATTCGATATTCTAAAGAATAGCAGCTTCTTAATAGAATGCTTTCTTTTTTATATCATTTTTCTTTAGAATAAGCGGTCACATTCCTCAGCAGACTATTTTATTAAAAAAGGATGGGGGATGGATACATACTTCCGATATCATCTTTATCCCTATCCCTGCTACCACTTCGTAGTTTGCCAATTCAAAAAACAACGATTAACTTCTTTTTTTCACTATATTCTTTGTCGCATTATTCGACGAATTTGAGAGGTGACATAACAGCACTATAAGAACCACCAAAACATTTTTAGCTATAATTCGCAGTTCTGGATAACTATAAAAAACTATGTATGCAAAAATGAAAAGTTAAGAAGCATCTTCTCTTGCTTGGTTTTGGGGAAAGATATCAAAAAACAAGATAATCTGCTTTAGTCCACGATTATTTCCTTATCTGGGAACAGCATATAGAACTGGCATGCCCATGGGATGGGGAGGCATGGGAAGTGACGCAATGATGCAGAGAATTAGATCACCAGCAAAGAGGAGCCTTGAAGGCTGCGAAGCTAGTAGCAGCTCTGAACACTTAGGACCCGGGTGTATCTATCCGCCGATCCATCCCATCCGGGGGTTGGTTACTTACCTGCTTATCGTCGACTTGACAATGGATCAATTAATCAATTAGAAACATGCATGGGTAGATATATATCATCCATCCTTGAAGTCGCGGATCTTGATCACAAAACTCTTTCCGGTACCTCCGACGTTGTTGTTTCGTTTCGACGCAACAAGAATAACCAGATACGCCGCCCGCTTATTACTTAAAAGAACTCCGGAATAAGATTCTTATAAGAACACTTTAAATACTTAAAGCAAAGAACATTGGGGGAAAACAGAAAGAAGGACCTCATGCTTCTTCTACAAAATAGAGCAAGCAGAGAGAGCGCTTGTCAACTACATACAACAACTTCTTGATATAGAGCAACGAAGAGAGAGCAGTTTATCTCTGCTGGATAATATAGATTCTACGGTTAAAGATCTCTACGAAGAACCATATTCATGTCGCAGCATAAAGAATGAGATATTGGCTGCTTTAATTTAAGGCTAAGGCGGTTAATAACCGATGTTAGAATGGAGTATAGCCAAGTGGTAAGGCATCGGCCTTTGATGCCGAGAAACAAAGGTTCGAATCCTTTTACTCCATTCTCTATCAAAGGAGGCATCAGCAGATAGATTTATTAGAGGTCGACCTTCGCAACTTAGTATCATGAGACACCTTTGTTTGACAAAAGATATCCCTTCCTTCTAATGCCCTCGTACCCTCTAAACTAATCTAAAAAAATACATACGAGATAAACTAACAACTCAAGAAAGATTGATTACTCGTACCCTCTAAACTAATCTAAAAAAATACATACGAGATAAACTATAAACTAACAACTCAAGAAAGATTGATTACTCGTATCTTTACGGAGATCTTCTAATCAAAGAGGTTGATCTATTCTATGGTGTCTTTCTTATCTTAAAGTGTAGATTCTCTTTGATTCGCAAGCAACTTAGTATCATGAGACACCTTACTGAAGATTCGTATGAAACAACGTAGCGATGGACCAATTTGAATTAGCTGCTTGCTCGATTAACCTTTTCTCCTTATAGATACAAGGATTAGTATAAGGTAGGTCTATTCCTTCCGGAAAGCTTGTCCTTATACGTTGTTTACGATCTTAGAAAGAACCACTAAAGTACTTTAGAAACAATATTTAAATATTTCTTTTAATCACGTTTACCTTAATAAGAAGCGATTAAGAAGAACCTTCTTATTAACGAATGTCGTAATACAGCTGTATCGACTTACTTCTTTTTTATGATATGAAGGATAAGTTGTTTCATGCGGGAGTAAAGTAAGCAATATAAGAAGCTTCAAGAACGATTTACGGAGTGTGATAAATACGTGCAGGGGTATCACGGTATCACCAGTACTAATTCTGATGGGGGTTTCTTTCGCAATAATCTGTCATTGTCATCAGGTTGAATCAGGTTGATCCCTAAATCCAAGAAGAAAGAACTTTAGAAAATTAAGCATCTCCTTACCCTGTATCAGAGGCCAATATAGGCGATGATAATATTATATTTTTTAATCCCAATCCAATCTCTGCTGGTATAAAGTGAGCTTACGGAAAGGACTAAGCAAGCCTCCCAACGAAGCCATAATGAACCCTATCCAAATACGGAAAATAGAAGGGAGCTTAATTACTGTCGTATACCAGCCTGTTTCAAAACTTCCAGTTCCGATCAAAGCATATAGATCCGTAAAGGGATTGGTATCTATAGCCACTTTGGTAATGCTCGTTTCTTGATCCGAAAAATAGAATCTTTTTTCTGGGAACATAGTCAACTTCTTTGAAACAAAATTGAAACAACTATTATGTTCGACTTCTTTCCCCTTCCCCGAGGTAGCAGAATCTGCGAAGGAGATCCGTTTTTTCGAAAACGAAGAAGCCTGCTGAATAATACGAGATCCCATCCCGCTACGCGCCGGAACGCCGTCGGTAGGCCATTGCGGTATTAGGCCGCGACATGACCTATCAGACATTAATTTCGTAGTAAAAAATAATGATTTCGTATTATAAATGATTAAATTACCACAAATGGGGTGAAAAGTGGGCCCATGTAATTGATCAATACCTCGCGAAGTGCTACGAACACTCCCCCCTATATGTAGTTCGGAACCCAAAGGTGTTTTCCCTGTAAATTGTATCTTTCTCGCGTTGGACAGAATTACACCCATAATAAAGATGCAAACTCCTCCATGTGAAATCTTCATAACGTGAATCAGTCTACTCGGTCTTCTTTCTGCTGATCTGAGTAAACCAGCTCGTCGGCCCTCTTCTGCTGACTCGTGAGGCCCGCAGTACACAAGAAAACATCTCCAAGTTATAAAGTTATTTCTCAGTGACGATATAATATTGCGTCTTCTCTTGTGAAAAAGAAATAAAATAATTTGTTTGTGCCTATCGTACCGGCTATTATATCGATGAAAAAAGAACGTACGAAAGGGGAAGGAACAAAGCACACCACGGAAAGATTCTAAATATGAAAAGTCTCCCATGAATTTGATAGTAATAAAATGAAACAAGGCCAACCGGCCAAGGACACTCAACAAGAAGCAGGGTCCGCGGCCAATCTTCAAACAACGTTTTCGGGGCACAATACTGTCCAACAAGTCTTTAACAAGGGACTGTACAAATAAGGCTGCTTTTTTATATGAGCTTCTCCCAATGTTGGGGGATAACGGTCTTATCGAAGAAACAACTATGTATGGAGCAGCCAGAGGAAGAGGAGAGCGCATGAAGAACAACCCTGCTGGGGCCGCCCTGGTGGAATGTATGAGAACTGAAACAAGTAATAAAGATGTAGAAATAGGTATTATAGTACCATTAGAAAAAGGAGCACCTGTGGAAACATCTCTACTTACCAACCATTGAAATAGTACGGGTGCTGCTGTGCCACGAAGCACAACCAAAAAAAGAAGAAAAAAGGACAAATTCTGTGGTTGGACCATCTGCTCCATTCGTTTTGATTATTTCGGGGGGATACTGGTCGTTGTTTCGAATGGTGATTCTTTAACACTTTAGTCAAATCAGAAAGAAGACGACCTCACTGTGTCATCTTTCTTGAATATCTCATCAGATTATTTATTTCATTGAGTTGCTGAGATATGAGTCTTCTCAGATTTAATATAATAAGATATGATGATTAACTATCAGAGTCGTTGATCAGCGTCTTTCTATGTCTAAAAACTTCTTATGAGTATACTGGTAAAGGGGACTTACCAGCATGCATACATATCTTCTATCAGCTTTTTTTTAAGTTGTTATGTTATCCGGGTGATTCTTTAACACTTTAGTCAAATCAGAAAGAAGACGACCTCACTGTGTCATCTTTCTTGAATATCTCATCAGATTATTTATTTCATTGAGTTGCTGAGATATGAGTCTTCTCAGATTTAATATAATAAGATATGATGATTAACTATCAGAGTGCAAGTTATCTATCCTCTTTTCCTGATAATCGATTTGATAATGCTTCGATCAGACCGAAAAAAGAAAGAAAAGATATGCTGGTAATTATGGATAAAAAACACCATAAAAAGATTCCTCGTGTAGAATCTGTAGCAAAACTATGAACGGAAGCTAGCAATCCAGAACGCACGGAAAAAGTTCCTGAAATACAACATAAAAAAGTAACCATATTTAGAAACGAGGTCCAATCATTCAATTTAGGTAAAATGACTGAATGAATACGAGCCGTAGCTAATACCCAAGGCATGGAAGAAGCATTTTCTACGGGATCCCGGAACCACCAGCCGCCCCAGCCTAATTCGTGATGAGCCCACCAACTTCCTAGCGATATGCCTACCGTTGAAAAGCACCAACATGTCAAGATCCAAATTTGAATTTGTTTCCACACTACCACCGTATTCGCGCTGCGGCGGGTCCAACCAGAATGAAACATAGTTTTACGAACAACTTGAATATTAGCAGCCCTATGGTCTTCTTCTCGCTGGTTTTTTCGGGCCAATGAACCAACAAAATTTGAAGAGGGCAGCACTGATGAGTCGCGAGGACTGGGAAACATAGTCAATATCACCGTTGTCGGAAATAATGTCGCATTGGAAGAACCAGTATTCGTCTTTTCTGGGCCCCTTAGCCAAGGCTTCTTTTCCGGTGTATAAGGCCTTATACATAAGCAAAAGCCAATAGCACTTGCGACGTATCCCGCATAAATGCAAGGGGGATGTATAGCTAATATAGGATCTTGTGAAACAGGATTTGATTCCGCAAGTGATTTAGTACGAACGAATGAAATTCGAACAAAAGGATTGGAACTTGCTGATGAAGAAATAGAAGAAAATAAAGCAATGCCTTTATAAATTTGCTGTTCATCCAATAGAATAAATAGCGAACCAACTGAAAAAGAAATATCGCCGGGAGGGTAACAAAAAAGGAATCCGTAAAAACTTGGGATCCAACACCATAATAACGGACTACCTTCATGATTAGACCAGGTTCCTGATATTTTATAAGACAAAGGCGCATTAGCATTTGTAGCATTTGGGTTGGTAAATACGTTGTAATTGGAAAAGTCGGAAGAAATATAGCGAAACAAAATACCAGAGAAAGACATAGTGAACAACAAAAAGTAGGGTGAAACAGCCACGGGGCGCCGCAGCTCGCTAGTTAACGCAACGGAAATACTCAGTACTAAAAAATAATGGCCCAATTCCGGTGACGTAATAAACTTTGCTTATAATTTCGTGTGATTGATTGGCAACACGCTGAAAAAGTAGCTGCTCTTTTTTATCTTCTTTGTAAGGACTGATCCTTTAGAAAATGCTAAACAAGCATATTCCGATGAGCAAAGGGCAACACAACAGCATAAACTGTTAGAAGGTTTATGGAATTAGCAAAGGTTGATTATTCCGCCATTATTCCGTCACAGTTGATTTTTTACGATATCATCGAATAAATAGTCCCGAGTAACTTCTTGAAACTATCAACATGCTGAGTCTTCTGTAGAGCATTTCAATCTTTCTTCAGATTGCTGACAATGTTGAATGAAGAGCTTAGTGTTCTGTTCCGTGTTCCGACTACCGTATTAAACCTCTATAATTGACAAGTTGTTCCGATGTTATAATTGTTATAGGTCTTCCTTCTAGCATCGATAATTCCATTGACCCCTTCATTACGAGAAAGGTCCCACCAGTCCCAACCTCTTTACTCCTTGTTTACATATCCAACAGAACAGCAGCGAATATCTCTTATTAAATACTCTGACAGAATGCAAAAGTATTGGCCGTTGAGTCGCATTCGAGGAGGCTTTTTCGCTGGAAATAAAAAGATAGAATTATTCGACGTGTTTCCGAAATAAACAAAATCCCAGTTGAGAAGAAAAAGCTAGCAAAGATTAAAAAGATTGGAATGAGCATAGAAATATGTATTGAAGTACCGAATTGGCTAATGCTTGAAGGTTGATGCAATGTATTCCACCGGTTGACAGAAAACTTAATTATTGGTATATTGATTGGCCCTATACATATAGAAATAGAAGCAACATCCGCAGGAAACTCTTGAAAACGCAGTGCACCCGGGTGAATAAAAAACGAGATTAATACAGGGGTTAAACGAGCATCCCATACCCGAAAGGTCCCCCACATAGGTTTTCCCCAAAAACCCCCGGTGACTAGGGTAAACAAAGCACCTATTTTGGCACCGGTTTTGGAAAATAACTGAAAAAGGGGATGTTTTGTTAATGAGAATAACACACTGCTAATAGCCATTGCAATATGAATAGGTGAACTCATCCAAGCTGCAGGAACATGCACATGAATAATGCGATAATTTTCACCTTGTTGAAAATCGGATGGTGCCCAAATACTTGAATAAATAGCTATCGCTGTTAGAAACCGAAAACAAAATAATCCAATGATTTGCGCGTAGCGGGAGCAGCACATAAAAAGAATAGGACGTAATAAAGACATAGTGTGGTGAATTTTATGTAAAAAACAGTTAACCAGCTCCAACCAGCTTATAAAGTAGTTTAGTTGCATGGAGAGAGAATGTTATTAGCCTTATTACCTACTCGGCTTTGGGACTTTAGAAAGGTTCTTATGCGAAAGCTACTCAGCAGCTACTGTAAACGAGTTGCTTTTAGTGGAATTAGCCTACGTTGTTTATTTTTTGTAAAGAAAGGACGCAACAAGCAGAGTATAATGGAGTACATAAGCTCGTCACTCACGTGTTACTCCATTAAGACGGACGATGGAACAGGCGCTTCTTTGCGTGCTGTTTTCGAAGAATGCTGGACCACGGCGATAGAATCATTCAAAAACAACCGTTTCTTTCGGGGGGAACTGCTACTAGTGTGCTGCGATTTTAGCTCTTCTTTGTGTAGTCGGTAGCCTCTTTCCAAAACAGTTCTTATCACTAAACTAATTGGTCAAGAAGTTGAAGAAAATGAAAAGCTCCGGATTCGGAAAAGGATTCGGAAAAACAACCCCATACATACCGCCTATCTCTTACAGCGACCTTAGTTGTCTTCTGGGAACAGAACTAATCGCTAGTTGTTTCTTTAGATAACTTAGAAGAATAGAACAACTCTATAACTGCTAGAACTCCGTATCCCGCAAAAAAGGGAGGTTTCTTTTCGCTTTCGCTGTTTCCGTGGCTCCCATCTTTTTCATCTTGTCAAGAAGTTAGTTGTTGGATATGGAAGAACATCGAAGCATTTCGCTTTTCAACTTCTTGACCATCTGCAATATCCATGCTTATGGACGATATACAACGATAGCCATCTAAGTGCGTTCTTCATTCAACAAGTTGTTCTATGCAATAATTTCTATTGTATCATCTTGGGAAGCAGGGATAGAGGCGAAAGAAAAAACAAGAAGACATATTTCTCTTGCAATTGGCATCCAGCATCCAATTAAAGGGAACAGCCAATCGTCGCGAAGATAGTGGGTTTGGACTATTTAGCGTAGCAGCGGTACTAGGCTTTTTCCACTTCTTTTTTTCGCGCTGCTGAAATAGCATTTTCTGAAAAGGTGCTGTTTGGTAATCGTTTTGCTAGTAAAGTTCGAGAAGTAATTGATACCAGAATGGGATAAAGAAATAGAAGCAGAAGTAAATATCCCCCCATTAATGAAATAATAACATGGAACCATTCCGTTGTTTTTTCTGATGAAATAGAAGTACAAAAAACGATTAAGGGCAATGAAGTGGGTAAGGTTGTTGGATTTTGCAAGCTGTTCCAACCATTGGATGTGATTCCAAGAGCCGAACGGGGATGAATACCACACATAGGAGTAAATATCTGGCTTCCTATAATAATGGTGAACCAATTCATTTTGGATTGATCAAATTGGTACGGAAGTTGTAACGCAGGAAAACTACGGGAAACACCACTTATTTGAAGAACCCAGTGACCATACAATTTAGAAAGTGGGATTTTTTGCAAACAATAACCGCTTAAATAATACAATTCGAGTGTACCGTCTTCAAAATCATTTTGAAAAAAACGTTCAGGAAGAAAGGCAAACAACGAACAAATCCGAATTAAACCTAAATGGAAATGACATAATAAATCTTTATAAAAGCCTATCATTAAGGGCATGGCTACGATATACAACAAAGATGAAGAAAAAGTCGTTATTAGTGTAGATGAATGTAGAATATGTTGATAAAACAGTTTCATAAAGATTTGAGTGCGAACACCCTCAACAAAATGATGACAACATAATACGGATTCGGGAGAAGTTTTTCTTTTTTTCTTCATCATGGCTTATTAGAATTCATAGTTTGAAATCAGAAACAATATAAAAAGGAGCAACTCAAACTGATTGTTTGCCTTCCTTTGCCGCTTGAACGAAGCGTCTAGCGAGCGCCAAACAAATGCTTCTCCCTCTATGTATGTGCTCTTCTGGTAATAACAAATGCAACAAGTCTCGTAAGAGTCTAAAACAGCTAGTGTATAAGATAAGCAAGCCTTCTCGTCGATCGAGAGATCGGATCCGATGAAAGAAACGAAGAACCCGGATGTTCGGGGATGACAAATGCTCCGTAGGGCATGATGCGGAGTGTTATCTTTACTTTAGGGGCTTCTATACTTCTATAAGATACGGTAAGAGCTATTATTAGTGCTCAGCAGGAGTCCTTATTGCCTCCTTACTTAGAATGACTGTTTTCGTAATCAAATTACGGAATGGATATACAAACTTTATAGAATCATCATTCACTGGAACGGGATAAGTTATTAATTTATGTAATCTGTTTGGAATATTGGAATCTACCAAAGCTACAATAGGTATTTGTAATTGATTAGCTTCAAGTATAGCCATGGAATTTCGATTTGCATTTATTATTACTGAACAATCTGGAATATTGTGTGTCACGATTCCTTCAAAACATTTTTGCATCTTTCTAAAACGTGGAAAATAATCGAAAGGCGAAATAAATGTAGTCAAAGCGTCTTTCAAATCATCGGCGGGATGTGCAGAGAAGAAATCTTGAAAGTGTTTTTGTACTCTTTTCATATGATGTTTCCAATTGGTCAAAAACCCCCCAATCCATTTATGATTGATATAGCTCTGATTGGTTTTTTTCGCCATTTGTTGAATTATTCCATTATATTCCGGATTGGTATTTACCAATAATAAATGGCCTTTTGCACTAATGATAGATCCAATCGAATTACAAGCCCTTCGTAAACAAATAAGTGTTTTTTCTAAATCAATAATAGCCATTTCATTTCTAAATCCATATAAATATCCTCGAAAAGAAGAAGTTGGTATCCGATGGCCCAGATATGCGTTTGTACTCGGTAATTTTTGAATAACCAACAAATTAGAATTGCACTTATTGCTGCACATAGTTCTCTCTTTTTGTTTAGATAGCTCAGGTGGTTAGAGCAAAGGACTGAAAATCCTTGTGTCAGTGGTTCGAATCCACTTCTAAACAATCTCCATTCTTGTTGCGGATCATGGATCATGGATCATGGGAATAAATAATATCTGTTCTTCACCGTTTTCTAACCACGTACAGAGAATCTAGAGTTCTTCTCACCAAATGTCTGTCGTCTTCTGTACGGGGTGACTTCCATCGTATGTAGCCTCCCGTGACAACTTCCGGTTTATGAACGCTTGTTCAATCACCATTTCTCTATATTCAGAAATATTCAGAATAGTAGAATACCTAGTCTGCTGGGATAACCGATAATAGAACCTAGCTGAAAAGAGTTGTTTTCTATCTAGTACTCCTTCCTGGGAAGACTCTTCTTTACCTGCATGATTATCATTGGACATGTTAGAAGAGTTTCTTCTAATCTTGGACAAGAACGACATCATATGAAGATTCCTTTGAAATGAGCAAGCGCCCCTTTCATGTGCAACTGCAGCAATATGTCGTAGAACTCTTGCTTTTTTCTTTATATAGGTGTTCGAATGGCTTCTTATGTCGGGGAGTTCTACCATCGCTCCAGACGTTGTATCTCCTGGCAATTCAGATATCCAGCAGACGAGTGAAAGAAACATCTTATCAGAAAGAATAATCATCAAAAAGCATTATCTCAACAAGAAGTCAAGGATGATTTATTAAGGGCGATTGGTATCAAAGTTTCTTTTTAATTATTCCGAAAGAAGCGGATAATACGGAATAACTTTATCGGATTTGACTAAGCTACATGATAAGGACTACAGGAATTTGTGTACCTTTATTCGTCGGGGATTCAACGGTCTTCTATTCGCTTTTTTGAACTTACCCCCCAGCTAAGCCCGAAGAATCATTAGGAACTAGTACTTTTTTCTGGTAATCTGAATGAACAGCTTTGTTCCAAGGAAGAAGGCAACAAGCCGGAGAAGAATAGAGGGCCAGCCATGGGCCAGCCATGGGCCATAACTCATAACTCGTAGTTCTTAACATAGCTGTATATTAAAAGATATAGTTACATAGAACCCTATAGAATCTTCTTAACGGGGATTGTAGCAAGGTAACATAGAACCACGTGCACCAGATTGGACTTTATTTAGAAGAAGCCAGCCGCTAGTATCCTTGCTATCGCGTGCGGGGCTTGTTTAGCTTGTTGCCTCCGTAACAAACACTGTTTGCCAGCAGATTTCCAGAGGCCACATTAATATGGAACCAAGTACAGCGACCTTTTGGTTGTCGGTTGTCTTCTATCTAGCGCATTGGTACACTCAATTATACTAAAGTTTTTAAAAAAGGGTGGGTAGTGGAAGTGGAGTGGCCTTTGTTTTGGTAATTTGCTTCCGCCGAATCAGCAGGTCCAACCTGATATAAAGATGGATAACAATCGTGGAAGATTGTAGGATCATGATTTGGAAGATACTCCATCGTGATTTTTTCATGATCTGGTATCTTCCAACAAATACTCCCTGCTATCAGTTGAATCTATGAAAATACGTCAGAGGTTAATCTTCAAACAACGGAGTAGTTAGTCCTTATCTTCCGGTCATAGGTCATACTTAGAGAGAGGATTCTTCTAAGATTCAAACATCCTTGATCACTTTACTTTCTTTTCGTATCATAGAATCATCAGTGACTGAACGTCTAAAGAAATGATTATCATTTCTAATGTTTCATCATTCAAATTGATGAGTCCCGATGAAAGGTTGTTCTGTTCGTTGCTTCCCGCTTGTTCTATAGCTTCTTCTTATAAAAAAGAAATATATAGCAGCTTGATAGAGCTAGCTTCTTCTTATAAAAAAGAAATATATAGCAGCTTGATAGAGCTAGCTTCTTCTTATATTATAAAAAAGAAATATATAGCAAGCAGCTTGATAGAGCTAGCTTCTTCTTATATTATAAAAAAGAAATATATAGCAAGCAGCTTGATAGAGCTAGCTTCTTCTTATATTATAAAAAAGAAATATATAGCAAGCAGCTTGATAGAGCTAGCTTCTTCTTATAAAAAAGAAATCATCATATTTTTGTGATAAGGAAATAATTGTTAACAACTTACTCGATTGTGCATGCACACAAACACACATTTAAGTTGGAAGGCACAATTCCCATGAAGAAGTCCCATAAGTGTATCAACAATTCCCATGAAGAACATCAATCACGGAGTATCCGCCATACAGATGTCTTCTACATAATGGATTCAAGACATTCAAGACATTCAAGACTGGAATATCCACCATTTATTTTTTCCGATGATACGAAACAACATTATTCAAAATGCTGCGGTTGTTTGTGCACAGAAACTTCTTTTCACGGAGACAATTACAGCAGTCTGTTAACCACAGTAAATACAGATTGGTCTTTTTTCGCCTTCTTTGGATTCGAAGGTTGCATGCAGCAAAGCAAGGCAAGCACGATGAGGTAAATGTCTTTCTTCTCCAATTTATTTGATGAGTTATTAGGTGGACATGGATGGAGGCAATTTACCGGCTAATAAAGGCTAAGGACGGATTCGAACCATCTTTATAGGATTTGCAATCCAATACATTACCCTTATGTTACTTAGCCGGTTTCTTTATATGAAAATAACTGTCAATTGGATAAGACAGATAAGTTGGTAGCAATAATGTTTTATTTTTTACTTACAATATCTCCTAACTTATGAGTTTAATACTTTGGTAAAAAACGGAGTGATCATCTGTTGTGTTGGCCTTCACTGAGGTCAGAAGAGTTATTGAAATTTAATAACAATTTTCGGATTTAGATTTATGGAGGTCCATCTATTAGACGAAGAGTTTACAGTTTACTGTGGAAAGAGCCTTCTTAGCTTTAATCTACCTGAAGACCACTTGAGAGTCTAAAGAATATCGACTTCTTGCAAATTCTCTTACCCGTCTAAACTTGTTGGTTCTATTGGTTCTAAATGAAAAATGGTTTGCGACCACTGAAAAGCGAATTATTTCAGTGGTCTTCTCGAGATGCAAACTTCTATATTCGTGGAAGTTTGACAGCAAGCAGAAGAATGGTCGCTCCTATAATTCCACTTTTTTCCTTTGCCGATTCAAATCTGGAAACTGGCTCTGCTTGGCTCTGTATACGAGTACAGATTTTCTCTGGTCACCCGGAAGGAAAAAACGAAGAACGGGATTATCTGCTTTTCTGGTAATGTTTTTCGGATGAAGCTTGTAGGATCGCGTAACCAGATATCTATTGATAAGCTGTGGACGCAAACAAAGGAGGATGCGATGCCATGCCCCGATCATGGAAAAAAGGAGACACCTTGTATCCGCCAAATTAGGAAGATGTCAGAAATTTGGTGCAATAAACATTATACCGGACAACTCAACTGGTTGCAGATATCGTCCTAATTTGGCGCTTCTGTCTGCAACGAGTATTTTGCTACTCATGGTGAACCGTTCTTCGTAGTAGCATAAAGAGCTGATAACAAATCTTCAAGAAAATGAAGACAAGGGGGTATGTCCATGTCCCGCTGATTTTATGTCAAAATATTTCAATAGGTACTTCTTTTTACTCTACCGCTGCACCGCTTGATTGACTTCCGATCTTTGCATTGTTGCAAGAAGCGGATGATCTTATTATGGTTCTTCTTTTCTTAGTAGGCTGCTGTTGAACAAACAACGAAGACCGTTCTTATCCGCCCGATTGATTACCAATATTCTACGAGCAGTAAACGGAGAATTAATTCGCAGTAGCATTCTGAACAAACATCCCTTTAAAATTATTCTATGACAGAGGAGAGGCCACCAGCAAAGAGGAGCGAACCAGTCTACAATGAGCGGAAGACATTTCTGATCAGCGTGCTGCGGTTGAAGACTTGCTCATGTCCACCCACGTGTAGCTCCTTATCGTCTTTCAATCACCTGCTGATTGGGGGGGTTATATAATGAACTTCTGATCGTCTAACCCGCGAAGAACGCTTTTCGACGCGGACTCGTTTTCTTCTTTCGGAACGTTGTTTTTTATCTTTTCTCGGAAAGGAGCACATCTATATCGGGTTGTTCTTAGTTTGGCTGCAAGATTAGCAGCCATGAATGGTCATTGTTCTGACAAAAACAAAAGAGTAAACGGTTATGCTAGAAGGTGCAAAATTAATTGGAGCAGGAGCAGCGACCATTGCTTCAGCGGGAGCTGCTGCAGGTATTGGAAACGTTTCTAGTGTGCGCCTCGCCAGCAGAGCGCGTTTGGATCTTAGAAGCACGGAGAAGGCCTTATTAGCCCTAACCTGTAGCGGGAACAGACCGCAGGGAACCATAGCATGGGTTTTTGGCCTTTCGTCGCACGGTGTTCACGAGTGCAGCTCCCTCCAACGAAGGAGGCCCCCCGGAAGGGGCACTAATAAGGGCCAACTAAACCCTTCTTTGTGCAAAGAAGTGCAACCCTACGGCAAGGAAAACAACCTGTCGCTCACTTCATGCACTAACCTAAACGACGAGCAAACAACCAAACGTGAAAGCGAGGGATCACCCCAACAATGGACCCCCCCGAACAACCCGAAGAACAGGTGCCAAACAACGTTTTTTGTTGGCCTGCTGGCAGGACCGAGGGTGGTATTATATCCAAAAATGGGTGACAGATCAGTCATAAGTACTCCGAGGCGAGGGATTGATTTTTTTACTATTTTTACACTGGGCACAAGACAACGCAGCGTATACGATGCCCGTAATGGCGCCGAAAAAAGAATCAAAGAAGACTCTGAGGGAAGGACTGTAGATGGTATAAAACTGTATCAAGGGAGGGTACTCAACGAGAGGACAAAACTGGGGGGAAAAGGGGAAGAACCAATATCTCGACAGCAGAGACTGTCTAGTAGACCTCGTCGAGAAGACGCTAGTACACGTTGGTCTACTAGCGTCTTCCGTGACTATGAAGACATTTACGATATAGACAACCTTAGGGCTGGCTACAAAAGGCTGGGAAATAATGTACCGGGAACAAGCGCCCTTGAAAAACTATCCAAGGAGTTGAGAAGGCAGGCATATGCCCCAAAACCGGCCAAACGGATAATGATTCCTAAACCAGATGATGGCGGTAGTAGGCCCCTTCCTATTGCTTCGACGGTTGACAAAGCTGCGCAATCCACTTCAAAAGGACTGGTGGAACCGCACTACTTCGAGTCGCTTCTTTTTAGAGAATTTTTTGACTCACCTGCTGGACCTGGGAGAAGCTGTCATTGGAAAGAAGAAGCCCTCCGTTACTCGTGGACGGCACTGACTTGGCTTGTACAAATTGATATTAAGAAAGACTTTGACAAGATTCATCACGACCTGCTTATCAAGGAGATGGAATCAGTACTGCGATCTAAAGCACTACAGGATCTTATGCGAAAGCTACTTAACGCGGGATACATAGATAACCTTATTACGCAACAATATCCTTACACAAAGAAGCAAAGACTAGTCAAGGAAAAAACCTTATTATCTGATACATCAGAAGAGGGCGGTAAGAACAGAAGAGCGAAAAACTCTTCTATAATATCCCCGCTTTGTGCCAATATCTTCCTACATAAGTTGGATTGTTACGTCGAAGACATACCCAAATACAATCCGGTAGGTATTATCCCGCCGTGGTGCGCCCGTCGGAAGAATATTATTTGTTTAATTAAGAAAAGGCTTCTTAATTCAGCGGTGGAGAAAACCTTCGTGTACTATACAGGATTGGGGCAGGCCATCAGAAACGTAAAACACCTAGAGTGGATAAAAAACCGCTGCTTCGATCCCTTCTTAATCATTGACGAGCAAAATCATTTATTAAATCGCGAAGAATATATTTTAGTAAAAGCGAAGAAAGTTTTTTCAAAAAAGTGTTTCTTTTGCTGCCCTTTGGGGGGCCGAAAGACGCTTATAGAAAAAATGGCTGAGAAAGTTCTTCAAGGATTAAAAAGACTTAAGTACCGTAGGTACGCGGATAACATAATTTTAGGTGTTATAGGCACCAAACAAGATGCCCCAGATATTATAAAAGCCGTGCAAAACTTCCTGCAGGAAGAACTGGAGTTGGACATAAACGAACAGAGAAGTCAAATCTTACACGCAAAGTCCGAGATGGCCAAATACTTAGGCGCATTAGTAATATATTACGGCACCCGAAGTGTGGAGGAAATAATCTTAAACAAGGTATCCGATGACCAAACTTCTTATTTGGTCATAAGATCTCCAATCGTCCACAACTAATAGCTCCCATAAAGGACTTAATAACTAAAGCCTTGGAACTTGGATACGCGAGAAGAAACACCAACAAGGGGGGCTTCTTAGAAAGAGCAACCTCCAATCCACGATTGGCTTCCTCAGGGGACAAACACATTGTTACCCACTTCTCATCGGTGATACGCGGCATTGTTAACCACTATTCATTCGTGAACAAGCGCTCTTCCCTGTGGAGAGTTGTGTCCATCTATAAAAAGTCCTGCGCGCCAACCTTGGCCAGAAAACACGGCTTACGGTCAGCCAAGGCTGCTTCACTCAAGTTTGGTCCGAACCTGCGGATTACCGGTCACAGCGATAAATCGGCCTGCTGAAAAACCAATAGTTGTTTCTTCTTTCAACTCAGCAAGCAGAGCCCTTCAGCACAAGCGGTCACTATGCTCTTCTATAAAACTATTTATTCAAATAGTTGTTTTATTCTATATGCTCTGCTGAAATGAGAACAACGTCATTATAAAGAACTAAAACTGCTTCTTATTTTATAATGAATGCACTAGGTTACTCGACGTTGAAGGGTTGATTCCAAGCAAGATGCTACGAATCGAATAATGCATCTTGATTTGATAACTCTTTACCGGTAGTCATACTGGTCGAAAAAAAGCAGATCTGAGACCTCTTCTGGCTCTGGTAAAAAAGAGTTATCAAGTCTATCGTTCAGAAGAGTTGTTCATGGAACAGAGCAATGATTTCAAATAGACAGACGAAATACTCGGCTCGGGAGAATAGTCGACCTTGTATTGTTGTAAAAACTAACTCTAACTGGAACTGGTAAAGTCTTTACAGCTCTCGTTGTTTTACCCGATGATTTTAAACATCCGTAGACAGTTCTTCTAGCCAAGGATCTTCTGGCAACTCTCCATCCATAGTATAGGGATTGATTATTCGGTAGACGCTGCTCAACAATCGGATGATATATCGCGGAATCAATCTTCTTCGAGTCGTCTGCTGGCATCTTCTTCGAAGGAAGCTGCTAGACTAGAGCAGCCCACAGCAGAATCCGAATAATCCAGCACCTAACAGCAGAATAACATTCAGAACAAGAAATTACCATGGACGAGCCACATGCAGGGAAACTTGCACGTGTGGTTCTGACCGGGGGACGGGGACCAACCACCCTAGTAACTCATTGATTGTGTTTACTAGATCCCTATCGGTATTCTTCGATTCATTCTGTTGCGCGAAATCCATCATCGGCTAAGCAATTATTTGGTTATGCTATTTTAGGTTTTGCTCTAACTGAAGCTATTGCTTCGTTTGCCTCAATGATGGCATCTCCAATATCATTCGTCCTTCAATTGCAAATATTCTTTTTGATTCCCTAAAACGAGCAGCTCGAACGCGTTTCTTCTTTCGGTATACCGACGTTCGAGCCCCCCGCACACACAATAAATATGATGCAAAAAAAGCAACAAAATAATAGCTACGGAAATAGTACAACCATAAAAACTAACTTCAAGGAAGGAGGCTTATTCCGTGTACCTAGCCGTCTTCTATCTAATTGGCTAAGCTCCATTGGCTAAGAATAAGGGAGAAACGACCCTCGAAAACGATACACTATTATTACAAAGAACTTTAAATAAAGAATTATTGTCTTTATTTACCAACAGCGAATAAAGATCATCCTCTATTCATACGAGGATCTTGTAAGCTCAACAAGAGCTTTAAGGATCTTTAAGGGAAAGAAACGACTATTGTACTCCTTGCCCACTAGAATTCTGTAATTGGGATAAAATACGATAAAAAGCCAAGAAAGACTTATTTAACAATATTATATACCTTTAACAATCGACGAGTCGAGTCACCTTCCTTGGCTTATGATAATAGCAGCTTCTTCTGCTTATGTGACTCGTCGATTGTTAAAGGGGTAAAATTAATAAGAGGTGATCCTTCTTTCCGATCACCTTGCACTGCATTATTTTCTATAATGATTTGCAAGGTGATCGGAAAGAAACTAACACTTCTTCGTGGAGTCTGAGAGATTGCCCCCATTTATTACAGAAAACCAGTTTGATCAGCACCTTTCTTTGATTACAGGCCAACATTTTATAGGTACTCGTTAATTCCCATATTGCTATAGTATCGGCGGGTATAGCTTGGATACTAGCGGAATGAAGAACCCAAGAAGGGCTTAGAAGCATAGAGGATAAACAGCAGCGGGGCGGGAAGCTTCCAACTATTGGTGTTTGTTCAAACCCCGCTCAACAAATTATCTTTCTGATGAGTAGAATGATCTTCTTGATCATCGGGGTTGTTTATCGTAGAAGATGTAATTTTTTGCTACGTGACGAAGACAGGAAGGAGGGCTTATAGTTTAATTGGTTCAAACGCACCGCTCATAACGGTGATATTGTGGGTTCGAGTCCTACTAAGCCTAATATTCAGTAATGATTATTCGATAGTATCGACTATGGTCAAAAAGACAATTTTCTTTAGTACACCTAATCATCCGGAGTACGTCTAGTACACCTAATCATCCGGAGTACGTTGTTACAGAGCTGCTTTGCTCTTCCGGAATCATCAGTCCTACTAAGCCGAAGAAGCCGCCTCATAGTTGTTCAAACTAGTAATTGAAGATACTGCGTTGAAATCGCCCGTAATCGATAGTCATTTATTTTTGTTTGAATTTTTCGATCGCACTGTATAATTGACAACTCCCATAAACACATAAGAAAGGCTACGATCAACAAGGCCCGTATTTTTTGGATAAAAAACGAAAATGCTTCTTCAGAGAAGCTGATATCAGTAACATTGGCATCAAGAAGAGCAGGAATAATCAGAGCATCTAGGATCCGCTCAAATCTTTGCAAAAAAAGATAGATGATTCTTGGAAATTGCAGTCCTTATGAAAAAAGAAACAAACCAGGGAATGCCCTGCTGGATATTGACCACTTCTCTGGTCGGTCGCCAACAAATAACAACAAATCGCTTTTATATGTTTACAAAGACCCAGTTCGACGAATTAATTGTTGTCGAGGGATTATGTTTCTTCTTCACTGTGTCGAGATGTGTCGAGAGCTGCTTATTCCATCGTAAAGAATAATTCGCGGATGACCTTTCTTCATAACTCCTCTATCGATTGGGCGATTTCAACGCGAAGAAACGACATACGATGATCCAAATATGAATAGGCCTTTATTCTTTTTTATGTGTTTATGGCCTTACAGGAGAGTGGCCAGCAGACGCAACAAGAATAACCAGATAATTGTCTATTCCTGTACAATGGTGGGATTGATTAGAGCACATAACCACCGGGTGTATAGCTCAGTTGGTAGAGCAATAGGCTTTTAACTTAAAGGTCGCAGGTTCGAGTCCTGCTATACCCACAAAGAAGGATTTATTCCGCTCATTGTCAACAAATGGTGGCGTTCGTTCCTTTCCTCGGCATATGGAAGCATACAATTAAAAAACAATTCTCTTGTCAAACTCAGCAGTTCTTAAGAACTAGAGATATGAATCATCGAGGATGTCGAACTGAGAAGGAGTCTATACCAAGAACAGTTATGATGTTCATCAAGAATGAGTCTTCAGAAATGACCAAACGTCTCAAGAAGTAACATCGACTACACGTAGTCAAAGAAGAAGCGTATGACATCTTTCCTAGAATAGAACCATACCTAGCAACATGGACTGATGTCCAATGCATTGACTGCATTATGGATAGTTTTTCTCGTGACAGATTCAATAGCAGCTTGAATATATTTCAAGATTGTTCAGCACCCACTGAACCTGCTTTACTATCGTGTAGAAAGACCACCTTGATAACTATTTGCAAGGTCCTGGAAGGGCTCTACCTCTACATCTCGACAACTCCAATGTTGTACTGTACCCCCCTTTTTTAATAAGGTGGTTGAGGCCATCTATGAACCTCATTGTTTATCTCTAAGTTATCAACAGCCATGATTGATACAAAGAAAGCAAAGCTCCCCCCCTTATTCATTGATTGCACTCATAACACCCAGCATATTTCTTCGATCGAGGTGGCTATACGAGGCTCATCAAGTCACTTATATACGAGGCTCATCAAGTCACTTATATACGAGGCTCATCAAGTCACTTATGATAATTATTGTTGCATATTTCTTCGATCGAGGTGGCTATACGAGGCTCATCAAGTCACTTATATACGAGGCTCATCAAGTCACTTATGATAATTATTGTTGCATAACAGCGGATATGATGGAATTGGTAGACATGCCAGGTTTAGGTTCTGGTGACCAGCAGTTCGTGGGGGTTCGAGTCCCTCTATCCGTAGTAATTTGGGGGTACACAAGAGTAGTTTCTACGATTTTGGACTTGATATAATCAGCTCCCTTCTTTCCGTTCCGAGAGCCTATATTCTTGGTTGACCTTTGTTTGGACCTTGGACGGTTCTTCCTTCGCTTCGGAGGGAGGTAGGTCGTCGAAGAAATAAATCATCGAGTATATTCTTTTAGTGACAGGTCAATTGTAGGACATTAACCACCGAATATATAGGAATAATAGGAGGTCAACCAAGAAAGAGATATAATCAGCTCCCTTCTTGAGTAGTGGCGAATAGCTTATCCCCCTGTAATCTTGCCCGGTGAGACCGGATGGAGAGGGATTCGAACCCCCGGTATTCTCAACAAGAATACTTCGGTTTTCAAGACCGACTCTTTCAACCGCTCAGACATCCATCCCGTAATCAGCCTATCAGCCATTTCCTTGATTGCCACTATCTCTTACTGGCAATAGCTCCTCATGCATTGCATGTTGAATCCTGCTGTGCATGTGCAGGACCAGCGGGTAGCCGAATCCAACAAATAAAAGGATTCGTTAATGAAGCCTTTCTAAAAGATCCATCGGTAATCCTCTAAAAGAAGTTGAAGAGGTTCTGCCCTCTATCTTTTTTAAAGAAGGTGAATCTATGCCGACAATAACAGTTGTTTTTTCTGACACAGCTAGAACCGCATTCTTGCTCATATTTTTCCGATGTTGTGAGCAGCATTTGGTACAATGGAAAAAATAAACGTCCTCCCACCACAGAGGACGACAACCGCTCATTTTTCATCAATACTAAGAATCATCTTATAATTGGCTGTTACGATATAAGGTCATAGATAGCACTTATGTTTTCTTAATAAGAAGCACATAAACCTCCTTGGTTAAAAAAGTGAATAAAAAAAGAATATAGCGGCGATATTCACTGTAGGATAAGATAAAAAAGCATGATCAACAGCTAAGTTCTATGATGTTTGTTACCAAGAAAGACGTAACCTTCTTAGATCGAAGATAATGGCATCCATCATTCGTCTGCGGATATAGATTAAAGGTCAATTATCTGCCTTCCAAGCAGAGGATATGGGTTCGATTCCCGTTATCCGCACCAATTACTTCAGCTTAAAGATTAGAAGCGGCGAATCTAAAAAAACGAATTCTTCATATGTTTGCATCAAAATCTAAAGTTTGTCGCCAAATTTTGGAAAATGTTTGGCAGAAAAAACTTACAAAGAAACAAAAATTACTTATTTCGGAGCTTCGGAAAAATATGAGCAAGAAAAAACAATCTGACTTTTCCATACAATTACGAACTATGAGGAAGTTGTCCCTTCTTCATGGAAATTCACCAATGAAAAAGAAGGCTAAAACACACCACACTTATATAGATAAAAAAAACAGTTTGCTATTCAATATAGAAAAAAGATTGGACGTTATTCCGGTTCGTCTTAATTCTCGTTCAACTATGTTTCAAGCAAGGCAACTAATAAGTCATCAAAATATTTGTGTCAATTACAAAAAGGTCAATATTCCTGGTTTTCAAGTATCCAACGGTGATCTTATATCTATCAATTCAACAGCTTTTTTCGAATCAAAAAACATAAGACGAACTAACCGGATAGGGAGAATGAAACCTAATCATTTAGAAGTCAATCATAAAACACTCAAAGCTGTGGTATTATACGAACCTCAACAAATACGATTTCCTTATAAAATAGATCTAGACCTTATGAAAATTAATATTTTTTCATAATCTCAAAAAGTGAATAAATACGAGATCCTTCTGTACGAACGATGATTTAGTGAATAAACCGAAGTGGTGCTCCGTACTATACTAGAAATAGATTATTATCTATCGTCGGATTTGCTTCATCCAGCATAATAGATTCTTCAATTATTGGATCTGCTGATAAGAGCGGAAATTGGATAAGAGTCTTCTTTCTGGTAAAAGCAGCGTAGTTGAAAAAAAGCGACATACCTTCTCGGAGCGATTTCATTCTAGAAAATCTAGGATCAGAGGAACCGACTATGTTCTAAATCTAAAGAATACTAGAATCGGATATGCGTACTACAGAGCTTCATTACGTATATTGATCCAGCATAGCATGACGAACTGGTGTACTGCATGATGCAGAAAGATAAATAATATGATAGTAAAAAAATAAAATAATTTTTTGCTTGCCCACTCTGCCATATCCAGTTGTTCTATTCTAGGTTAGCCATGACCATGACTAACCTAGAATAAAAAGATAAAACTGCTGAATAAGTCTATATCCAGTTGTTCTTTTTATTCTAGCTTTTTATCACTCAATCAAGACAATATCTGCTGAATAAGTCTATATCCAGTTGTTCTATTCTAGGTTAGCCATGACTAACCTAGAATAAAAAGATAAAACTGCTGAATAAGTATAAGTCTATATCCAGTTGTTCTTTTTATTCTAGCTTTTTATTCTAGCACTCAATCAAGACAATATCTGCTGAATAAGTCTATATCCAGTTGTTCTATTCTAGGTTAGCCATGACTAACCTAGAATAAAAAGATAAAACTGCTGAATAAGTCTATATCCAGTTGTTCTTTTTATTCTAGCACTCAATCAAGACAATATCTGCTGAATAAGTCTATATCCAGTTGTTCTATTCTAGGTTAGCCATGACTAACCTAGAATAAAAAGATAAAACTGCTGAATAAGTATAAGTCTATATCCAGTTGTTCTTTTTATTCTAGCACTCAATCAAGACAATATCTGCTGAATAAGTATAAGTCTATATCCAGTTGTTCTATTCTAGGTTAGCCATGACCATGACTAACCTAGAATAAAAAGATAAAACTGCTGAATAAGTATAAGTCTATATCCAGTTGTTCTTTTTATTCTAGCTTTTTATCACTCAATCAAGACAATATCTGCTGAATAAGTCTATATCCAGTTGTTCTATTCTAGGTTAGCCATGACCATGACTAACCTAGAATAAAAAGATAAAACTGCTGAATAAGTATAAGTCTATATCCAGTTGTTCTTTTTATTCTAGCTTTTTATTCTAGCACTCAATCAAGACAATATCTGACTGGATCAAAGTGTTACTAAGAAATTGAAATATCAGCAGTATAGCGGTTCACAATAAATCATTGTTAGGCACGATGCATAGAGGAGCGAAGAAAAGCTATAGTCGTTTTCGGTGCTATGGAGCTATACCCCCATGCAATGCAAAAGCAATGCAACCAACGCTTTATCTCCGTATAGTATAAAAGAAGCATTCTGTTGTTGAAGTGAATTACCAGCAGGTGCCATCGATTATTCAGTATAGCGCTCGCTACTAAATCATCTTTCGAGAAATAGCAGCCATTATGAAGCATCAATATGACGAATAGCAATTATTCGATAATAGGAGGTTGTTTTATCAGCTTCAAGGGACCGTAAAGAAAGCAGCCCCCTTAAATGAATGCCGTTAAACAGGGTGACGAGGGAATATAGGTCATAACACGAGGAAATCTGACTGATATTCAGCAGAGTAATATCTGCCTGCTCTGCTGATTTAATCGAGGTAATTAATATCTGCTGAGTGAGATTCAGCATTCATTTACCGATGATCTTTAGAATGGTGGTTCATGTGACTCATATTATCTAATAAATACGGTGAAATCCCCGATACCACGATTAAATCAGCAGAATTGGCAAGCACTTTTCCCGCGATTGATTATTCGATGATTTATTGGTCTTGATAACAACTTCTTGCGAGGTTGTTCCGAGCGAGGACGCTCTGTTTCATTGCTCACGGAATCATTTCTCCCAGGCTGGGAGAAGATAAAACAAACACCTATCCTCGAAAGAAGCCATTCTCCGTATGCTTATATGATGGCTAGATTCTTATTTTCTAATTACGGGGGGATAGCTCTCAGTGGACTGTATCAACAATTTCTAGAAAGACGAACCATTTGTCAATATGCTCCGACTAGGACTAGACATAGACACCCCCCATTCAATCATTCAATTTTCATTATGGTCTCTTCTCTGGTTCTCCTATTAGCCATGAATCTATTCGTGATATAAGATTCTTCTAAGGTCGTTGCTGTCCCCTTGTCCCCTTGTCCCCCCATCCATGTCTATACTCTTCTGATATGAGGTTGTTCTAGACAAGAAGCCTTACATGTTCTAATCCGTTATAGCGGATACCTATAGATATCAATGATGCCGTAGTTGAAAATGCCTGCCCGAATCCCCGATGCTTTCTTTGCAGTGCTACGATACCCGTTATATTATTCGCCGGGATAGTAACTCTGATGTCCTACTCAATGTCTTACCCCATGTAAATAGAAGACCTGTACGACGCGCTAATAAGGTCTACTTTTTATCATTAAGAACATTAGCAATCCGTTAGTGTCACTCATTCAGCAGAATCAGTCTGGATATTAGTCGAGTGTATAAATGGTTGTTTTTTATAAGTCGTGATCCCACCATTAAAAAAGGGTATACTGGGACTCTGACTCTATAAGCTGCTATCCCAAGCAGATGATTAAAAATGATGACCTACTAAATCGAGGAAGGATCGAGGTGATGCTAGCGGGGGGTATTCCAATTGTTGACTTTGTTGACTTACCGTTTTTCAGTGTGTTCAATAAGAGGCCTGTATTCTCTATATAGCCCATAGATATTATAGCCTATACCGCAGATTAAAAATGATGACCTACTAAATCGAGGAAGGATCGAGGTGATGCTAGCGGGGGGTATTCCAATTGTTGACTTTGTTGACTTACCGTTTTTCAGTGTGTTCAATAAGAGGCCTGTATCAGAGGCAGGCCAGAAGCTTTCTCCGATAGATACCACCTCTTTGTAAGGACCTCCGAAGTAAAGTACCTTCGTAAGAGTTCTTTGGTATGAGCACGATACAGTGTGCTAATCTAGCCATTGTTCCAGCCCCAGCAAGCAGCGATCATCTTTTCGTGTTCCGAATGTTCCGAAGACCCGCTAACGATCAAATTGGACGCCATGAAATATAATATGACGTCTTCTTTGAAGTGAAGGACCCTTCGTAAATAGTCGGATATCACGGATAAAAAAGGCACTATAGCGAAGAAAGACTTTTTCATCTGCTGTCATGTCAGAGTCAGAACAGAAAAAAGGAAAGTAGCCTCTGCGAATAGAGGAGCATCAAAGCAGCTCTTGGTCATATTGAACCCATAATATCCGATGTTTGCAATCAAAAAAAGGGGGGCAGCACTGATACAAGCACTGCTGATAAAGAAAGGGGAATTCCGTACTAATTCTTGACCACTAAATGTGGTACGTCTAACATTCTTCATAACATCCGATGATTAAAGATTCCGAAGACAAGGAATATGCTTGTTAGCTGCTGGTCGTTACCACGTTGGCCCCGCTTATTCAACAAAAAACATGGAGGTAAAGAACAGTATAGAAGACCAGCAGTAAGTATCAAGATCTTATTGGTTATCTTATTGGTTCTCTTCCTCTTCGGAAGTAGCCGGATTATTCAGTTGCAACGTTCAGGATTTGGGTAATAATTATTAGAGGTACTCGAACCATCAGCAGAAGCAGTTAAAAAACGTTATCTATCGTATCGGCGGGGAAAGGAAAATATAAAATGCTTGTTCATCCTATATATAATCATGACAGAAAAGGGGGATGAAGCATCATATAAAATGTATTTGAATGATACGTAATAAGCATCAAGATTTTAGGTTCAAATCCTATTTATGCGTAAAATACTCAACAAAAAAAAGAGTTTGATCCTGGCTCAGAATGAACGCTAGCGATATGCTTAACACATGCAAGTCGAACGTTGCTTTCGTTGTTACGTGTTGCGAACAACTCTAGAGTTCTCAACTCTCTGATGACCATATTTCCGTCGTCGAGTTGAGCCTCTTTTGATTTTTAGTTGTTCTCAACCGTGAGAACCGTTGAAAACAAAGTGGCGAACGGGCGAGTAATATGTGGGAATCTGCCAAACAGTTTGGGCCAAATCCCGAAGAAGCTAAAAGGCGCTGTTTGATGAGCCCACAAAGCATCAGGTAGTTGGTTAGGTAAAGGCTGACCAAGCCAACGACGCTTAGCGGGTCTGTTAGGACGATCCGCCGCACTGGGACTGAGACACGGCCCAGACTCCCACGGGAGGCTGCAGTGGGGAATCTTGGACAATGGGCGAAAGCCTGATCCAGCAATATGGCGTGAGTGAAGAAGGGCAATGCAGCTTGTAAAGCTCTTTCGTCGAGTATGCGATTATGACAAGACTCGAAGAAGAAGCCCCGGCTAACTCCGTGCCAGCAGCCGCGGTAAGACGGGGGGGGCAAGTGTTATTCGGAATGACTAGGCGTAAAGGGCACGTAGGCGGTGAATCCAGTTGGAAGTGAAGGTCGCCAGCTCAACTGGCGGAATGCTTTCAAAACCAATTTACTAGAGTAAGGCATAGAGGAAAGCGGAATTTCGTGTGTAGCGATAAAATGCAAAAATATACGAAGGAACGCCAAAAGCGAAGGCAGCTTTCTGGTTCTTTAACCGACGCTAAAGTGCGAAAGCATGGGGAGCAAACAGGATTAGATACCCTGGTAGTCCATGCTGTAAACGATGAGTGTTCGTTCTTGGTCTACTATATCGCACTGACTTCTGTAGGCTAAAATAATCTTATTAGCAGCTAAAAACAGATTATGTTTGAAGATTAAATACTCGATTGTTTTCTCCAACAATCGTGAAAAATGATGATCAGGGGCTGAGCTAACGCGTTAAACACTCCGCCTGGGGAGTACGGTCGCAAGGCTGAAACTCAAAGGAATTGACGGGGGCCTGCACAAGCGGTGGAGCATGTGGTTTAATTCGATTCAACGCGCAAAACCTTACCAGCCCTTGACATATGAATGTCTAAGTGTTGTCCTTAACGGGATGGTACAATTCATACAGGTGTTGCATGGCTGTCGTCAGCTCGTGTCTTGAGACGTTGGGTTAAGTCCTATAACGAGCGCAACCCTCGTTTTGTGTTGCTAAGACATGCTTTCTTGTGTTTGATACCTACTTGTAATAAAAGAATAATTTTTACAAATAAAACGCCGTTCATGTGGCTCAACAGGCTCTGACATATGAATAGCTGCTAATTTCGAAGTGATATCATACGAAAAAACCTTATCTGATAATAAATATTTATTGGATACAACTTCGAACATGAGCAAGCATTAATAGCTGCTATTTTTAATAACTTTTTTAGCTATTCATATGTCTTCTCATGAAGAGACTCGCCTATATTAAAAAACAAAAGAAGCGTATATGATAATATGGTTTTTTAATAAGCTGAAGCCATGTGCTGCACTCACAAAAAACTGCCAGTGATATACTGGAGGAAGGTGGGGATGACGTCAAGTCCGCATGGCCCTTATGGGCTGGGCTACACACGTGCTACAATGGCAATTACAATTGGAAGCAATGCTGTAAGGCGGAGCGAATCCAGAAAGATTGCCGTCGTTCGGATTGTTCTCTGCAACTCGAGAACATGAAGTTGGAATCGCTAGTAATCGCGGATCAGCATGCCGCGGTGAATAAGTACTCGGGCCCTGTACAAACTGCCCGTCAAACCATGGGAATTGGTTTCGCCCGAAGCAGCCGACCAAGGATCACCCATTACTCCGCGATTTCTGAATCCAAAAAAGAGATTTCGGGGTGTTCCACGCCGTTGTTGAGTGTGGTCCACCAGAGGCATTGGTGATCTTATGTGGGAGACCAAGGTTGGGCCATTGACTGAGGTTAAGTCGTAACAAGGTAGCCGCAGGGGAACCTGTGGCTGGATTGACTCCTTTTCCAGAGCCCAACAGAGGAGGTTCTATGGTCGAGTAACTCTGCTGTACGTAGAATCGCCCTCGTAATTTCCCTATCAGATATTTCAGATGACTTGTCAAGAGTTGCCCTGATAATCATTTCCAACTGCTTATTCTTCCGTATCAAACGGAATGATTCCGGAGTGAGTCTGCCTGCTGCTATGAGACCTTCGGATATCTTTCCCCACCCTCTTTATCTTTTTTAATTAAATCGATGATCATCGATCGGAGCGAGCCCACTTGATGAAGACCTCATAAAGATATCGCTGATCCGTGTTCTATATTGATAGCGCGAAAGAAACACCGTTCAAAGAAGTCTAATCAAGTGAAAAGAAGATCCTTTCGCAGATAACGGTTGTTCTTTTCTTCCAAACCTAACTTAGTAACGGTTTATAGAAGAGTCATTATACTAATCAAAAACGAAAAAGGTTTTTCTTCTTAAATAAAGAAGCCTAAATAGACGGTATCTTTAACAATCTTCTCCGAGCGAGAAGTGTATGACATCTAAGTTGTCCGGCTGATGCTGTACTTATTTTAATACGGTGGTCGCATGCCGGCATCTGTTACTCTATATTCTGAGACACCAGTACTCTATAGATCTATAGAGTATCTTCTTGTTTTGCGAATGAACGACCTTGAGTACTAAGTAACAGTAGTAACTTTGTCTAGTCTTCTTGCGATGAGTCATTAGTAGGAGAGTGTGCTCAACATGATTTAGATTTACTTGTTATCACGACGAGCCAATTGACGTCTTTCAGAAAGAAGTGGTTCAGGAAGGACTAGATAGCGGCTCCCAAGCGGAAGAAAAGAATGTACAAGATAATACGCTATCATCTTGGAACAGGATGTGCGTGTTTTGCATAGCATAAAGACTGCTAGTAATATCGGAATAGTTTAGTAGGGTAGAACAGCGGGATCATAATTCGCACACGGGGGTTCAAATCCCTCTTCCGATAAGCTGTTTCTTTTAGAGCCGGGCACTATGGTAAGATGTGAAAACACCCGATCCCATTTCGACCTCGATATGTGAAATCGTCTTAGACCATATGTACTGATCAATTTCGGGAGACATGGTCCACGCCCGATTCCTTCTTTTACATGATTGTCGCCATGATCTAAGTTCTAGAACCCGCACTAAAAAAGCCGATCTATGAAAAATAGAATATTATGCTTGAACCTAAGAATGTTCTAGGGACCTTAGGATAGGGACCTTATCTTGAAATGTAGTCATATTGTTCTCAGTCTTTAACTCTAGAATCATTAAAATGCCAGTGAGCAGTTCAACAACAGCTGGAAGGATTTTTAGCTTTCTTTTAGCCAGTAAGAAGATAGATTGCTAATAACCAGCTGTTGTTCAACTGTTGAGATGTTTCTACGCTGATAGAAGAATCAATTCTGATAGGCTACTGCTACTTAACAGCTGAGCTGGCTGCTAACAAGTAGATTATAATACTAGCTAGATATGGATATGATATCTTGTTGCCTTTGTGTTGACCATAAAACCATCCATAAGAAGCTACCCACCCCGGCGATCTTTCTGATCAGAAGCGCGGGATAGAGTAATTGGGAACTCGTCAGGCTCATAATCTGAATGTTGTTCGGTGGGTTCGAATCCGACTCCCGCAAGAAGAAGCAAATAGGTTGTGTAAAGAATTAGAAGAGAAGGTGATTTAGTTCTTCTTTGTTGCAGTGCAGCAACTGATAACGACTCTCTTGCATTATCATGGGTACAGGTACAATAATAGTTAAATAGTTCATGGAGTGGTGTGGTGTAATCACCATAATCTGATTCTAGTATGTATAGCTATTCGACCGTATAGATAGAAAATCATTACTAAAAGAGAAGTTATAAAGATAGGTTTTTCTGCTCAATGTTCTTATCCAAACAGAAGAACGACAATTCATAATGATGAGATCAGCAGATCTTCTCAATGATAAGAATTCTTTTTTATAACGTTATAGAATATTCTATCTTCGCTAAAAAAGATGGGCTAAAGCTAAAAGAAGATAGATGATCGCAAGGTAACGAACAACGGTTAATGCGACTAGACTTGTTGACTAAATAGATATGCCGCAAAGAATAAATACTAGATGGTTGTCTATCTAATCTAGGAGATCCAACAAGTGATATGCCTAGAATAGAAAGTTGGGGGGAAAGTCAGGTTCAATTCCTACCGTATCAACAAGAATGCATTGGATGGATGCCTAGGCATTGAGAGGGATGGACGCTTCCAAAGGCGAAACGCCATGGGGAGATATCGTCTGTGATCCATGGGTCTCCGATCATCGGGAAACCGCAGTAGATGGGTATTAGTATACGCAGTAAACTTAGCGAACTGAAACATCTAAGTAGCTAAAGGAAAGGAAATCAACCGAGACTCCGTTAGTAGCGGCGAGCGAAAGCGGATTGGGCTTCTCTATATAGTATAACCTCTATGGAAAAACCATGAAAAAAGGAATTGTGAAAAAGATTGGAAAATCTTGCCGAAGAAGGCGATAGCCCTGTAGCACATTTCTCCATTGGTTTTCTTTATAAGTAAAACGCGGATACCGTGTTTGAATCGCGCAACAATGTAACAAGAAGGGGGACCACCCTCTAAGCCTAAGTATTCCTCAATGACCGATAGCGTACAAGTACCGTGAGGGAAAGGTGAAAAGAACCCTAAGAAAGGGAGTGAAATAGAACCCCTGAAATCCGATGCAAACAATCAGTCGAAGGAAAATAATGTGGCTTCTTTATTTAATCTTTAAATAAACCAACTTTTTAAAAATAATTATTGTTATTGGGTTTGGGAAGTTAAGTACTCTAACGGCGTACCTTTTGCATAATGGGTCAGCAAGTAAATGGAAACAGCGAGCTTGAGCCATTAGGTGTAGGCGCAATGAAGTTGAATTAGTTGTTTCTATTTGACCCGAAAGAAATTGAGCTATCCATGAGCAGGTCGAAGGGGGCCTAATCGGGCCTTGGAGGACCGAACCCACGCCTGTGGCAAAAGGCGGGGATGACTTGTGGATAGGGGTGAAAGGCCGTGCGACTTGAAGGACATTAGACAATGCAGCAAAAAATGTCATAACATAAGGAAATAATCCGTACCTTTGGAAGCTGAGAATAAAAAACCATAATACGCTTACTTAAAAAAGAGAAAGCTCATGAATGTGACAATTTCGCCGCTTCTTTCGGGGGGATTGTTTTTGGATCATTTGCTGCCATCCTTGATGACGGGATGCTCCTACTTCACCATGCCCTCCCGGTAACGGGTAGGTATGAAGCGTGGGGAACAATGCATAAGTGTATTGACTATATGCATATAACCTGCTAGGAGTGGCAAGAAGACGGATCAACGCAAGTGAACTGTGCGACGACACTTCGTAAATAACCGACATGCTCAAAGACGTCAACAAGGGGGTATTATGCCGTACTATTCCGTAGCTAGCCCCCTTCCGGGTGGGTTGGCAGAGTTTCTTCTTTCCGGAGGAACAAAGACGAGTTCTTTTGCAACTAAAAAAGATGTTGTGATTTGGGACACGATGGGCCTTTGCGTGCCTCGATAGCAGCTCACATAGGCGCAAGAAAATGATCACTGGAGTATAGCACAGGATCTAAAACCTTCTTGCATTAGAGTCTAAGAAATGTCAACAAGGGAA